AAAAAAGAACACAACGGTTTGTACCGATTCGGAAAGAATGAAATATTCTCAGAACTCTTCGTTGATCCGACATGCTATTTTTTCCATTCATTCCCTTTCAGGATCAGTCGTGGTCTTCCAAACTTTACCGATGGTATGGACGAATCCCTCGCTTCATCCAAATGTGTAAAAGATCCTAGCCGCACTTAAAAGCCGAGTACTCTACCGTTGAGTTAGCAACCCAAATAGAAAAAGTTTATGAAAATACAATCAAAAAAAAAGATAGATAAATGTCAAAATTTATAGACCACCTCTTCGTTCTTATGTTATCGACTTTTAAATAAAAACCCCTATTCTTATTATATCAAAGAGAATTCAAGGAATCCCATCATTTGAATAATATAAGGTAAAAATCAAACCGCTCGGACAAAAATAAATTTATCGACTTATCACGATGAATTATATTTGTTCGATACACTGTTGTCAATATAAATGTTGAGAAAATAATACAACGGAAAAACAAAATAAATATAAATGGAATTTTTTTCAATACTATTAAAACTATTAAAAAAAGGGCTTGTGTTGGATTGGCACTACATAGCTGAAAAAAGTTTAGATAGAGGAATAAAAAAATACCAAGTAGAAAAAAATATCAGATTGAATCAATAATCAATAATAAGTAACTAGAATAAAAAAGGGAGGATTCCTTGGTTATTACTTATTAGTATTCAACGAAAACCGACCAATTGAAGGAACTCCCAGAATTTTATATTTCCAGGATCAAGCAACTCGAGTTTTGTCGTTCTAGAACATGAGATTTTATAGAAGCAATGAAAAATAGATATGAGTAGAATCCAAAAAAGGAAAAAAGTATATATATATAAATACAAAAATTTATATAAGAATTACTATCCCTTTCTATTTCTTTATTTCCTTAATTCAATTTTGTTTGATTAGGACCAAGTTACTTAAAAACCTCTGCCTTTTTTAAAAGATACCGAACAGTTCCTGTGGGCTGAGCGCCCTTTTCAAGGAAATATAGAATAGCAGGAACGTTTAAATAACTTTGATTCTTTATCGGATCATAAAAACCTACGTTCCGAAGATCTCTTCCTTCTCTTCGGGATCGAACATCAATCGCAACGATTCGATAGACGGCTCATTGGGATAGATCTAAGTAAATGAACAAGACCCCCCCTAGAAACGTATAGGAAGTTTTCTCCTCGTACGGCTCGAGAAAAAATGATTTGGAGTTTTTTCTACGTATAGAATTCTAATTTCTGGCAAAGGAGTTGATAAAATAAATTAGAATGGGATTTAACTCATTTTTTTCTTCCTCCTTCCTGAAAAAATAAAAATCATTTGTACCCATAACTCAAGTTGGATAATTCTCAAAGAGCTTAAAAGAAAAAAATCTTTAGGCAATTTATTTCATTTTTTGAATGGTCTTTAACCCCCTCTTGCTTGTCTCATTTAATCTTTATTATTATCCAGTTATTGAGACAATTGAAAAAACGGTGTTTCCTTGTTCTGGGATCCTTTTTTTTGTTTTAAATCAGTGGGTTTAGACATTACTTCGGTGCTTCTTAATCCTTACAAAATGGCAGCAACATACCCCTTTTGTGATTTCTTTCTATCAAAGAATCATATAAACGCTCGATTCCCGCGTGATACACTTTGAATCGAAAGACTTTTCTCAATTTCAACAAATTTTACTTTTGAATTAAAAACTTGACTGAATCGGATCCTTTCAATTTCTATATTGATATATATGATATACTTACAAAGTTGTTCCAATTTATTGATTGGTATTAACCCTAGATTCTTGCCCCCTGAAAGATGAATCCATACTTTCTACCCGAGCTCCATCATGTACTATATTCATTACAACCTAACAAAAAAGGATTCTAGTGAAAACAGAACAGATGTCGGGTCAAGAGCACCTTCATTCATAGAAAAGATGGCGGATGTAAGAATAAAAATCCACAACGGATCGTGTCCTTCAAGTCGCACGTTGCTTTCTACCACAGCGTTTCAAACGAAGTTTTACCATAACAAAAAATTCCTCTAATTTGGAACCCATATGGAATTGATTCAATTATGGAATCATGAATAGTCATTGGTTCCGTCGATACATAAACATATTAATCTATACCCTTTTTTCTTCTATACAAAGATGGCAAAAATTTTTTTGAAGCAATCTTAGCAAGATCCCACCTATTATTGTATGTTATTGTATGAATGCAACACTTTAACTTTACTTTTTATTAAAAAAATTAAAATATCTGTTTCTTTTCGAATTGAATCATCAACGATTTAAAGCAGATAAATGGATTGACAAAAAAAACCCCATTTTATTTTTTTGTGTGAGATAGATAAAAAAGACCGATCGAAGAGAATATTTAAGTACTTGTTCTTTCGATTCGAATTTTATTAATAAGATAAGATGAACGAATTAGGGGTTTTTCGTACCTATGAGATAGACTGAACTACAGTCTTTATTATGGATCCGTTACATATG